TATTACTTTAACAGGATTATTTGTAACTGCATATTTACAATACAGGCGCGGTGATCAGTTGGACCTTTGATTGAGTAACATCTCTTTTTTTGATTGACCTCCTCCTTGTAGGAGGTCAATTTTAAGTTGCAATTCTACTTTGTTTTGTTAAGTTCTTTCATTGTAATTCGACATAACATAAAAGGAATCACGCTCTGTAGGATTTGAACCTACGACATCGGGTTTTGGAGACCCGCGTTCTACCGAGCTGAACTAAGAGCGCTTTCTTAGATCCTATAACAATAGATATATAAAAGTAGATACAATTGTAAAGAAAAGGATTTTTTTATCTCCGAATTTTATTGTGTGTACATATAGTATGTAAAAATGAAAGATTATGTCCAAAATTGACTGATCTTACTCAAGGAATCTCTTATAAGTATCTATAGGAGAAAGAATAGGTAGGGATGACAGGATTTGAACCTGTGACATTTTGTACCCAAAACAAACGCGCTACCAAGCTGCGCTACATCCCTTTGAAAAATTGTGATACAGTGTGTCATTGTATAAAATCCATATCTTTTTTTCCACATCCTTCTTTTTTGCTCTACCTATTATATAGATATAGATAGGTAGAGAATGTTCTTGTCATTTTTTTTAGGGGGCGGCAAAATTGAATCTGCTGGGTCATTGTACATATGCATTTTAGTTAGTAATTCCTAATTCTAATTTCATTTCAAGCAAAAACAAATGATCTTGAACTAAAATTAAAATATCGGATTATCTATGATCTTTTTATTAGAATAGCGAACTAGGACTATATATGTATTACAATATACAATTCTTACAATATACAATACAAAGAAAATAAATAAGAAAAAAATAGAAAATAAAAGAAGAAGGAGGATTTTCAATGCGAGATATAAAAACATATCTCTCAACGGCACCTGTGTTAACCACTTTATGGTTTGGGTCTTTAGCAGGTCTATTGATAGAAATTAATCGTTTATTTCCAGATGCCTTGTCATTCCCCTTTTTTTCATCCTGATGAAATTCTTGTATTGATAAAAAATGAAGAAGATTTGAGATACAATTCTACGTAACATGACTCTAAATTCTTTTTCTTTTATATCCTAATCTATCCTAAAAAAAAAGAAAGAGTGTATTGAATTTCAGTCAAAATACAGTGAAATTTTTGGGGAAAAAAATGGAAATGTGGATCCAGTCTAGGGACGGTTCCACGAAATTCTAACATAGAAAGAAGAAAATACTGAGATTAGTATAGAAATGATTCATAGTTAGAAAAAATTGTATTAATTAATTATTACGATATTCTTAATATTCTTCTATTAATGAATATGACTCTTTTTCTTTATATTTATAATATTTAGAGTATTTATTTTAGATTCTAGTACTTCGAAGTCATTCAAATTCTAAGAATTCAAAAAAGAAAAGAGTTAGAAATTCCATAGCGAACGAAGTCGATCCAAAACGAAAAGGAGGTTCATGGCCAAGGGTAAAGATATTAGAATTCTAGTTATTTTGGAATGTACCTGTTGTGTTCGAAAGGGTGTCAATAAAGAATTGCTGGGCATTTCTAGATATATTACTCAAAAGAATCGACACAATACACCCAATCGACTAGAATTTAGAAAATTTTGTCGCTATTGTCAAAAGTATACGATTCATGGGGAAATAAAGAAATAGATAGAAAAGAATTCGTGTTTGATTTTTCCAAATAGTGGGAAGAGTAAGAACTTTACATCTTAACATATATAATACAAACCAAATCCTATTTTGGTCGAATCTTAAATGAATAAGAAAAAAAGAGGATTCTATTTTATAGATTATTTTATATCGAAGGAATAAACAAACAAGGAATAAGCAAACCATGGATAAATCCAAACAACCTTTTCGTAAATCCAAGCGATCTTTTCGTAGGCGTTTACCCCCAATCGGATCGGGGGATCGAATCGATTATAGAAACATGAGTTTAATTAGTCGATTTCTTAGTGAACAGGGAAAAATCTTATCTAGACGGACGAATAGGTTGACTTTGAAACAACAACGATTAATTACTATTGCTATAAAACAAGCTCGTATTTTATCTTTGTTACCTTTTCGTAATAATGAGAAACAATTGGAGAGAGTGGAGTCGATTCCTAGAACTATTGGTCCTAGAACCAAAAATAAATAGATATACTCTTCAAAACTCCAATCGGAACTCAAGCTCATATTAATGTTTTGCTCAAAAAAAACTAGGATCCAGATTTGATTCTTGTATTCTAAAAAAGGAAAAATGGGGAAGAAATCTTTTTTTCTTGAAAGATGTTCGTTTCTTCCTACTACTCAAATATTAATTTCTTTTTATTCTATCTTCCCGGAGTCTATTCTCCGGGAAATCCTGTTTCAATCATTCTTGTTTCCTGTATAATAGAATCTATTAAGATTCTTTTATTCCTTTATTTGATTTGTATTCTTTTTAATTGATAATTTTCTTTGAAATAATATCAAAAAAATTCTTATTTGATAGGGCTATTTGCGCAAGTATTTTACGATTCAAAAGCAATTGTCTTTTGTACAGATTGTGGATGAAGAGGCTATAACTATAGAATAGCCTATCCTCACGAGTTACCGCATTTATCCGAGTGATCCACAAACAACGAAAATCTCTCTTTTTCCTGCTCCTATCTCGATGAGAGGAAATCAAAGCTCTCATTCTTTGTTGAGTAGTCGTTCGAGTCAGTCTTGAATGAGCCCCTATAAAGGTTGATGCAAATAAACGAATCTTTTTTCGACGTCTCCGAGCTGTATATCCTCGTTTAACTCTGGTCATTGAATCAAATGAAACTTTATTGAATAACTAATTGATTTCTCTTCTTTCAGTCATCCTTTTCTTCCGGTCGATTAATAACAAAACGGATTCTTCCGATATATAAAATATAAATTCCAATGGCTTTTGCGACTATGACCTTCCCGACCACGATTTTTCTTTCTTCAAGGTATCTCGCCTGGAAATAAGAAATTTGACTACTACTAAAGAAAAAAGAATAGTGGGTTTTCTCGTTTCTATGGCAACTTCTGAAACGGTGAGGTCCTCTCTATACACCGGAGCCTCTTCTTTTTCATTTCATCAAAATTTCTTGTGAACTTGTATAGTTCACACTCTTTGGCTCTACCCATCCTTTTTAAATTAGAATTCTTTTTTCAATTATAATTCTAAAGTAATAGTCCTTTTCACAAAAAAGCTATCCATACAGTGACGGTATTTAATTCTGAAAGTTGGCTAGGTAGCTGACCTTGTTAGTCCGTTTTTTTTTTTTCAAGAAAAGGAATAGGAGCATAACCTTTTTCCTCCGCTTAATGGATAACTATTTGTTACCAATGGAGAATTCCTTCTTATCTCAAACGGAGTGATTGGATTTGCACCAATAGAAACCATAAAATTCATAACATAATTAGGTAGATAATAGATCTTGATACTAGTCAATCAAAAGGCTGTGTTCCACCCTATCTATCCTAATTCATTGGTAGTGGTCGTTGATACCGGAAAAATTTTTGCACTCATGATCTGAACTTAACGAGTCGCACATACACCCTAGTACATGTTCCTCGACGCTGAGGACATCCTCGAAGAGCGGGAGATTTCGTGACATTTCTTATTGGCTGTCTTGCGTTTCTAATAAGTTGTTTAATGGTTGGCATGGTGTGTCTATAGAATCTCATTCTAGATAGAATAGAGCGGGTTGGCTTAGATCGATCTTAACCTGATGATTGATGATTATGAATGATTTCTATTCACACGTAAATTTTGAATTTTGAAAAGTAATTCGTATATTTATATGGAATTCCCAGTATTTTCATTTTCGATCGCGACAAGATCAACGATGCCATGAGCTTGAGCTTCTGTTGCTGACATAAAAACATCCCTTTCCATATCTTCGGATATAACCCATAAAGGGTTGCCCGTTCTTTGTACATAAACTTTTGTGAGAGTTTCGCGAAGCTTCAATAGTTCTTCTGCTTCCAGGATAAAATCCCTTGCTTGTGCCTCGTAAAAAGAACTAGCAGGTTGGTGAATCATAACCCTGATGATATTGATATAACATCATGAATGGTTCTTCTATCTATATATCGCACGATTCGATGGATTAAAGTAAGGGGGAATCAAAATAACAATAAAAAAATAGAATTAAACAACCGTACAGGCATCTTTTGTACATTGCATACGGCTCTGCAATGGATTTTCTTTTTTTGATAGAAATTCTTTTATCGAAAAGAATAAATAGAACCTATATGATCCAAATCATTAAATGATCCATTTACCACCCTTCCTTTCGTAGTAGTTAAAAAGATACTATGATGGTTCTGTTGCTTTATATATTTATCTCGTCTGTGGTTTAGCAATCCCAAAGTTTCTTTTTGATAAGATCTAAGAAGGAAAAAATGATTTTTTCCATTTTTTTGATTCTTTCCTCTCATAACATAAAAATAAGAAAGAGACTTCTGTTGTGGAAGAATAATGGTTTGTGACGCTGAAATTGACTCTTGCTTGACACAGAAAATCAAATTGGGAATAACCCTTCTTTCATACTACTATTTCGATACAAAATCTCATGTTAGAAAAAAAAACAATAATGGTTTGTTCATATCGAACTCGAAGTGCCATGCTATTATTACTTATTCTCTATTTAATTCATATTCGATACAGCGAAGGCATAGTATTCTTTTTTTTTCTCAAATAAAAAAAACTCATTGGCGCCAAGCGTGAGGGAATGCTAGACGTTTGGTAATTTCTCCTCCGACCAGAATGAAAGATCCCATTGAAGCGGCTAATCCCATACATATTGTATGTACATCCGGTAACACAAATTGCATAGTATCATAAATGGCTATTCCTGGTATTACCCATCCACCTGGAGAATTTATAAACAAATAAAGATCCCTAGTATCATCTTCTATGCTGAGATATACCATGAGACCAACAATTTGATTCGAGATCTCGCTATCAACCTCTTGGC